AAGTACAACTTGAACAATGAATTAATAAGTCGAACAAAAGCTCTAGAAAAAGAAAAGGGATTTCTTGCTCTAGATATGCTCGAAAAAAGGACCAGATTATGCAATGATGAAAACGAACAAAAATACTTGCCCAAAATGTATGACCCCTTTTTGAGGGGACCATATCGTGGAACAATAAAAAAATTCTATTCACATATGATCATGAATGATTTAATCACTTCTACAGATACGGAGGATTCCATAGAAATCAATTGGATAAATAAGATTTATGGGCTACTTCCTAATAATTCTAATTATTCCAGAAAATTTGAACATCAAAAGAATCCGCCTGATAGGGAATCATTACTGAATTATATTGGTAATTCCTTAACCTCAATCAAAGAATTTCCTTTTGAGCCTGCACCCATTTTGCATTTTAAAAAATATTCTTTATTGAGAGAGCAAACAAGAATTGATTTAGAAAATCAAACAAAAGCTTTAAAATGGGTATTCGATGTAATTACAACTGATCCAAACGATCAAACAATAATTAGAAATAAATCTATTGGAATAGAAGAAATCCGTAAAAGGGTTCCTCGGTGGTCATACAAATTAACTGATGATTTGGAAGAACAGGAGGAAGAAAATGAGGAAGAATCTAAGGAAGATCATGAAATTCGTTCAAGAAAAGCCAAACGCGTAGTAATTTATACTGATAACAATCAGAATACCAACCCTATTACAACTACAAATAATACTAATAATAGTGATCAAGCAGAAGAGGTGGCTTTGATACGTTACTCGCAACAATCGGATTTTCGTCGGGATATAATCAAAGGATCCATGCGTGCTCAAAGACGTAAAACGGTTATTTGGGAAATGTTTCAAGCAAATGTGCATTCTCCACTTTTTTTGGATCGAATAGACAAAACATTTTTTTTTTCTTCTTTTTATATCTCTGAAATGATGAATCTCATTTTTAGGAATTCGGTGGGGAGAGAACCAGAATTGAAAATTTCACATTTTGATTTTGAGGAGGAAGAGACAAGGGAAAAAGAGAAAAGAAATGAAGAAAAAAAAGAGGAAAATGAACGTATAGTAATATCAGAAACTTGGGATAGCATTATATTTGCTCAAGCAATAAGAGGTTTGATGTTAGTAACCCAATCTTTTCTTAGAAAATACATTGTATTGCCTTCATTGATAATTGCTAAAAATATTGGCCGTATGTTATTATTCCAATTCCCCGAATGGTATGAGGATTTGAAGGAGTGGAATAGAGAAATGCATGTTAAATGCACTTATAATGGTGTTCAATTATCAGAAACAGAATTTCCCAAAGATTGGTTAGCAGACGGTATTCAGATAAAGATTCTATTTCCTTTCTGTTTGAAACCTTGGCGAAGATCTAAAATACGATCTCATCCTAGGGATCAAATAAAAAAAAAAGGAAAAAAAGACAATTTTTGTTTTTTAACGGTTTGGGGAATGGAAGCGGAATTCCCTTTTGGGAATCCCCGAAAACGACCTTCCTTTTTTGAACCCATTTATAAAGAACTCCAAAAAAAAGTTAGAAAAGTTAAAAAGGATTTATTTCTACTTCTAAAAGTTTCAAAAGAAAAAACAAGATGGATCATTAAAATACTTCTAGTTCTAAAACGAATAATGAAGGAAATTCAAAAAGTAAACCCAATATTCTTATTTGAATTGAGCAAGGTGAAAGTATATGAAACGGCTGAAAATGGAAAAGATTCCGAAATAAATAATAAGATTATTCACAAATCAACCATTCAAATCCAATCCATGAATTGGACAAATTATTCACTCATAGAAAAAAAGATGAAAGATCTTTCTGATAGAACAATCACAATCAGGAATCAAATAGAACGAATCACAAAAGACAAGAAAAAAATAATTATAACTTGTGATGATAAAAGATCGAAATCACAGAAACATATTTGGCAGATATTCCAAAGAATAAATATACGATTAATACGTAAATCACATTATTTTATGAAATCTCTGATTGAAAATATATATATAGATATCTTGCTATGTATGATTACCATTCACAGGATCTATTTGCAACTTTTCTTTGAATCAACAAAAAAAATAATCAATAAATCCGTTTACAACGATCAAACAAATCAGGAAGGAATTGATGAAAGAGATCAAAATACAATGAACTTTTTTTCCACTATAAAAAAGTCCTTTTCGAATACTAATATTAGTAATAGTACAAAAATGTATTATGACTTATCCTCCTTGTCCCAAGCATATGTATTTTACAAATTATCACAAACCCAATTACTTAACAAGTATCAATTGAAATCTCTACTTCAATATCAGGGGACTTATCCTTTTATTAAGGATAAAATCAAGGATTATTGTATGACACGAGGAATATTTGATTACAATTCAAGACATAAGAAAATTCATAAGTCTGGAATGATTGAATGGAAAAACTGGTTAAAGGGGCATTATCAATACAATTTATCTCAAACCAAATGGTCGCGGTTAGTACCACAAAAATGGCGAAATAGAATCAATCAACGTTATAGGATTCAAAATAAAGACTCAATTAAAGCGGATTCATATAAAAAAGAAAAAGACCAATTAATTCATTACGTGAAACAAAATTACTATGCAGCGGATTCATTGACAAATCAAAAAGAAAAATGGAAAAAACACTACAGATATGATCTTTTATCACATAAATATATGAACTATGGGGATAAGGAGGATTTTTATATTTATGGGTCAAGATTACAAGTAAATGGGGTTCACAAAATTCCATATAATTTCAATAAACCAAAATCCGAATCATTTTATGTATTGGTAAGTACAGCTATTAGTGATTATCTAGAAGAAGGATATATTATTGATACGCATAAAAATCTAGATAGAAAATATTTTGATTGTAAAATTCTCCACTTTTGTCTTAGAAAAAATATCGATATTGAGACCTGGACCAATACACATATCGGTACCAAAATTGATAAAAATACTAAGACTGAAAAAAAAATCAACAACAAATTGAAAAAAAAAGATATTTTTTCTCTTACGATTCATCAAGAAATCAACCCATCCAATCAAAAAAGTATTTTTTTAAATTGGATGGGAATGAATCAAGAAAGAGTTTATCATACCGTATCAAATCTAGAATCTTGGTTCTTCCCAGAATTTGTCTTACTTTTTGATGCATATAAGATTAAACCATGGATTATACCAATCAAATTACTTCTTTTTGACTTTTATTTTTATAAAAATAAAAGTCAAAATAAAAACATCAATATAAATGGAAAAAATAATCTTCAGATGATATCTCATCAAAAAAAATATCTTAAATTAGAAAATTCCAACCAACAAAAAAATGAGCAACAGGACCAAGTAAATCTTGTATCAGATCTACGAAAAGAAAACAAAAAAAAAGATATTGAAGAGAATTATGCGAGATCAGACATTACCATTAAAAAAGGTAAGAAGAAAAAACAATCCAAGAAAAACAAGGAAGCAGAACTAGATTTCTTCCTGAAAAAATATTTCCTTTTTCAATTAAGATGGGATGACTCCTTGAACCAAAGAATGATCAATAATATCAAGGTATATTGTCTCTTACTTAGACTGATAAATCCAAAAGAAATTGCTATATCCTCGATTCAAAGAGGAGAGATGCATCTGGATGTAATGCTAATTCAGAAAGATCTAGCTCTTACAGAATTGATAAAAAAGGGAATATTAATTATCGAACCAATTCGTCTATCTATAAAAAGGGATGGAAAATTGATTATATATCAAACTATAAGTATTTCATTGGTCGAGAACAATAAACACCAAACTAATAGAAAATGCATAAAAAAAAGATATATTGATAAGAGGAATTTGGATAAACCCATTGTACGATATGGGAATATGCTTGTGAATGGGGACACAAATTATTATGATTTCCTTGTTCCCGAAAATATTCTATCTCCTAGACGTCGCAGAGAATTGAGAATGTTAATTTGTTTCAATTCCCATAATTGGAATGTTACGGATAGAAATAGAAATCCATTATTTTGCAATGAAAATAACATAAGAAATTCTGGAAAATTTTTGGATGAGGACAAGCATCTTAATACGGATACAAATAAATTCATTAAATGCAAATTTGTTCTTTGGCCCAATTACCGATTAGAAGATTTAGCTTGTATGAATCGCTATTGGTTTGATACCAATAATGGCAGTCGTTTCAGTATGTCAAGGATACATATGTATCCACGATTTAGAATTATTTAATTTAATAGTATATTTCCTATATCATATATATATCTATATTCCGTGACATTTTCGGTATATGAAAGCCGAAAGATGTATGCATATGCTATGTTATATTTTGGTAAATGATACAGATTGAATGGTGTATCCATTCAATTGGATATAGGAATAAATAAATTAGGGGAATCCTTTTAGATAGAAATAAATTCTTTTCTTTCGTTAATGCGGAAACATATTATCCCTTTCTATCCAAATCAAATTTTCAATTTGATTTGGATAAAATAAAGAAGTAGTATATGAATAAATCCAAATTTTTGTGTGTACTAGATGTGTGTACTAGATTAAAATAACCGACATAATTCTTTTTTTTTTTTTTTTTATTTTTCCTGATCGGAAAAATCCATGAAAAAGAAAGAAAAAGGATAGAAAAATTTTTTATGGTCAAAAATTCATTTATTTCCATTATTCCACAAGAAGAAAAAGAAGAAAACAAAGGTTCTGTTGAATTTCAAGTATTCAGTTTCACCAATAAGATACGGAGACTTACTTCACATTTGGAATTGCACAAAAAAGATTTTTTATCACAAAGAGGTCTACGAAAAATTCTAGGAAAACGTCAACGGTTGCTGGCTTATTTGTCAAAGAAAAATAGAGTACGTTATAAGAAATTAATTGGTCAGTTGGATATTCGAGAGCCAAAAACTCGTTAATTTAATCGTTTTAATTTTTTTTAGTAGTATTCAATTTTTCGTTTTGATGAGTCTCGCTTTGAGGAATTCATGGAATAATGAATTAAGGAAGAAAAGATATGACAGTACCGGTTACAAGAAAAGATCTCATGATAGTCAATATGGGGCCTCACCACCCATCAATGCATGGTGTTCTCCGACTAATTGTTACTCTCGATGGTGAAGATGTTATTGACTGTGAGCCCATATTGGGCTATTTACACAGAGGAATGGAAAAGATAGCGGAAAATCGAACAATTATACAATATCTACCTTATGTAACACGATGGGATTATTTAGCTACTATGTTCACAGAGGCAATAACCGTAAATGCGCCAGAACAATTGGAAAATGTTCAAGTACCTCAAAGAGCTAGCTATATCAGAGTAATTATGCTGGAATTGAGCCGTATAGCTTCTCATTTGTTATGGCTTGGACCTTTTATGGCGGATATCGGTGCACAGACTCCCTTTTTCTATATTTTCAGAGAAAGGGAATTGATATATGATCTATTCGAAGCCGCCACAGGTATGCGAATGATGCATAATTATTTCCGTATTGGAGGAGTAGCTGCTGATCTACCTTATGGATGGATAGATAAATGTTTGGATTTCTGCGATTATTCTTTAACAGGAGTTGTTGAATATCAAAAACTTATTACGTGGAATCCCATTTTTTTGGAACGAGTTGAAGGAGTGGGCATTATTGGTGGAGAAGAAGCTGTAAATTGGGGTTTATCAGGACCGATGTTACGAGCTTCTGGAATCCAATGGGATCTTCGTAAAGTTGATCATTATGAGTGTTACAATGAATTCGATTGGGAAATCCAATGGCAAAAAGAAGGAGATTCATTAGCTCGTTATTTAGTACGAATCGGTGAAATGAAGGAATCCATAAAAATTATTCAACAGGCTCTAGAAGGAATTCCTGGAGGACCTTATGAAAATTTAGAAGTACGACGCTTTGATAGAGCAAAGAATTCCGAATGGAATGATTTTGAATATAGATTTATTAGTAAAAAACCTTCACCCAATTTAGAATTGTCGAAACAAGAACTTTATGTGAGAGTGGAAGCCCCAAAAGGAGAATTGGGAATTTATTTGATAGGAGATAATAGTGTTTTCCCCTGGAGATGGAAAATTCGTCCACCCGGTTTTATCAATTTGCAAATTCTTCCTCAGCTAGTTAAAAGAATGAAATTGGCTGATATCATGACGATATTGGGTAGTATAGATATCATTATGGGAGAAGTTGATCGTTGAAATGATAATTGATACGACAGAAGTACAAACTATCAATTCTTTTTCTACATCGGAATTTTTAAAAGAAGTGTATGGACTAATATGGATTGTACCCATTTTGACCCTTATATTGGGAATAACAATGGGGGTACTAGTAATTGTGTGGTTAGAAAGAGAAATATCTGCAGCGATACAACAACGTATTGGGCCTGAATATGCTGGCCCGTTGGGAATTCTTCAAGCTATAGCGGATGGGACTAAACTACTTTTTAAAGAGGACCTCCTCCCATCTCGAGGAGATATTCGTTTGTTTAGTGTGGGACCGTCTATAGCAGTTATATCAATTCTACTAAGTTATTTAGTAATTCCTTTTGGGTATCGTCTTGTTTTAGCCGATCTCAGTATAGGTGTTTTTTTATGGATCGCCATTTCTAGTATTGCTCCTATTGGGCTTCTTATGTCAGGATATGGATCGAATAATAAATATTCCTTTTTAGGTGGTCTACGAGCTGCTGCTCAATCTATTAGTTATGAAATACCATTAACTCTATGTGTGTTATCAATATCTCTACGTGTGATTCGTTGGAATATGAACTTTGAACCTCTCTTCTAGAAATAAAAGAAAAAAGAAAGAGGTTCAATGTATTGAATAGATGTTTTCATTTTTTTTATTCAGCATTCGGGTTGATGAGTTAAACCAGATAGTTATATGAGTGAAACTAAACAGCTTCAAAATTTGTAGTAAGAAGAAACAATCTCATTCCCTATGTACAAGAATAAAGTTGAAGTAAAAATAAGCAGTGTAAACTGCTTACCCCAAGATTAAGATTTTTTGATTAGTCATCATATCTTGAAGCGGGCGCAAACAAAAGATCAACTGTATGGAGTTTCTACTACTGTCTCATATGTATTACTATACCGGGGATCAATCAAAAGTCAGTGGACGGTTAGGAACACCAAGGTACACAAAGGATTAGTAATGGAGATAATGTAAGGTATCAAAAAAGAGGTATTTCTTCATAAAACGAATCATAATAAGGACTTGAAATTGGTAGAAATGATCAAGTAGTACTTCCCTACGATTCCGATCTAGAGTATGCTCCTATTCACTGGTTAAAGAAATGACTATCAAGAACGAATTAATTCTTTATTTTATTTTTGAGTATCCTCCTCTGAGACAGAAGAACAGGAAAAAAGAAATGGAATGCAGTAATTGAATGAATAATAAAAAAAGGGGATCCTTATTTATTCTTTTCTCTATCCATATTCATACATATCGAATTCTTATCACGATTCATGAACTAATGACTAATTCTTTTTATTTTGTATTGATTGATATAAGGAGTATTTTATTGAAATATTAAGTTATTACCGAACAAAGATAAATTTTTATTGTAAAGGATGAGATCAATTCGGAAGCACTTTTTTTCTTATTCTAGCAGACAGAATTCCATTGGTCTAATTTGGGACTTTCCGATGTATCTTTATTCTATCCATCCAAAGATGGTGATAATACCGAACCCATCCTTACATTTTTTTTGTGGCCATCGAGGAGCCGTATGAAGCTGAGGTCTCACGTACGGTTTTGAAATAGCGATGGGAACAGTGATGTTATTATCGACTATGATTATCTAACAGTTCAAGTACAGTTGATATAGTTGAAGCACAGTCAAAATATGGTTTTTGGGGGTGGAATCTGTGGCGTCAGCCTATAGGATTTATTGTTTTTCTAATTTCTTCTCTAGCCGAATGTGAGAGATTGCCCTTTGATTTACCAGAAGCGGAGGAGGAATTAGTAGCAGGTTATCAAACCGAGTATTCGGGTATCAAATATGGTTTATTTTATCTTGCTTCTTACCTAAATTTATTAGTTTCTTCATTATTTGTAACAGTTCTTTACTTAGGTGGGTGGAATTTACCTATTCCGTATATATCCATTTCTGAGCTTTTCGGAATAAAAAAAATCGCCGGCATTTTTGGAATGACAATGGGTATCCTTATTACATTAACTAAAGCTTATTTGTTTCTCTTCATTTCTATCACAACAAGATGGACTTTACCTAGAATGAGAATGGACCAGTTATTAAATCTTGGATGGAAATTTCTTTTACCTATTTCTCTAGGTAATCTGTTATTAACAACTTCTTTCCAATTTGTTTCATTATAAATAAGAGAATACGATAACACTATTTTAGATTCATAATCTCTATCAAACAAGAGAAAGAAACGTCAAATTTTTCATGTATATCTACAATATGTTCCCTATGGTAATTGGGTCCATGAATTATGGTCAACAAACAATACGAGCTGCAAGGTACATTGGTCAAAGTTTCATAATTACCTTATCCCACACAAATCGTTTACCTGTAACTATTCAATATCCTTATGAAAAATCGATCACATCAGAGCGTTTCCGGGGTAGAATCCACTTTGAATTTGATAAATGTATTGCTTGTGAAGTATGTGTTCGTGTATGCCCGATAGATCTACCCGTTGTTGATTGGAGATTTGAAAGAGATATTAAAAAGAAACAATTACTTAATTATAGTATAGATTTCGGGGTTTGTATATTTTGTGGTAACTGTGTCGAGTATTGTCCAACAAATTGTTTATCAATGACTGAAGAATATGAACTTTCTACTTATGATCGTCACGAATTGAATTATAATCAAATTGCTTTGGGTCGATTACCAATCTCAATAATTGGAGATTATACAATTCAAACAGTTATGAATTCGACTCAAATAAAAATAGACAAAGATAAACCCTTTGATTCAAGAACAATTACCGATTACTAAGATTTTGTTTTGATATAAAGGATCCAAGCTTTTTATTTTGGGTAGTCAGTAACTACAAATAAAAACTAATGATTGTTGAGAATCACTCTTTGATTTAAACTAAAAATATATTTTTAGTGATGATTTCGAAATAGCAAATTTCAACTACTTTTTTCTTTTTTTTTTCTTTCGGATAAATATAAATAAAGTAAGGTTGGCCCGATAATTTTATCTATATCTACATTAATCCATATTCAAATTCAATTCCATTATAAATGTATCATATACAATATTATATACAAGAAAACAAAAATAGGGTAACCCCTTTTCCTTTCCTGGACCATTTATTTAGTAAAGTTAAAGTAAGGTCATGAAATAGTTAAAGTTATTTATTTTGTATTTTATACATAATGGATTTACCTGGACCAATACATGATATTCTTGTTGTATTTCTGGGGTCAATTCTTGTATTAGGGGGTCTGGGGGTAGTATTATTTACCAATCCAATTTATTCTGCCTTTTCATTGGGATTGGTTCTTGTTTGTATATCCTTATTCTATATTTCATCGAACTCCTATTTTGTAGCTGCCGCACAGCTCCTTATTTATGTGGGAGCCATAAATATCTTGATCATATTTGCTGTAATGTTCATGAATGGTTCAGAATATTCCAATAATTCCTATTTTTGGACCATTGGAGATGGGGTCACTTTGATGGTTTGTACAACTATTCTTTTTTCACTAATTACTACTATCCCAGATACGTCATGGTACGGAATTATTTGGACTGCAAGGTCAAACCAGATTATGGAACAGGACCTAATAAATAACGTTCAACAAATTGGGATTCATTTATCAACAGATTTTTATCTTCCATTTGAACTCATTTCAATAATTCTTTTAGTTTCCTTGATAGGTGCAATTACTATGGCTCGACAATAAGCAATAAAAATACTTAACTTAATAATGATTCCCAATTCTTAGAATTCTAACTAAATTCTAAATAAATAAATAGAAATTTTTAGTTAAATCTATCTACCGTCAATATCTTCTTTTGTTGTGTAATTGTTCTATTCTAATCAATTGAATCGGTTGAATTGTTGTTCATATTGAAATGAATCGAGATTGATAAGGAGTTAGTCAATGATGTTTGAGCATGTCCTTTTTTTGAGTGTTTATTTATTTTCTATCGGTATCTATGGATTGATCACAAGTCGAAACATGGTTAGAGCGCTTATGTGTCTTGAGCTTATACTAAATTCGGTTAATATCAATCTTGTAACATTTTCTGATATATTTGATAGTCGCCAATTAAAAGGAGACATTTTCTCAATCTTTGTTATAGCCATTGCAGCTGCTGAAGCAGCTATTGGACTTGCTATTGTTTCGTCGATCCATCGTAACAGAAAATCAACTCGTATTAATCAATTGAATTTGTTGAATAATTAGTGATAATCATCATAGATAATTTAAATAAAGACACATAAAAATATTTAATAGAATTGAAATACTATTTTTTATTGAATTTGAATGCAATTCCATTTTTTTGAATTGCATTTTTATATTTATATTGAAATAATGATGACCGATTTGTTGGCCAATTAATTTTAATTCGCATGTGCAACTCGTATCATCATAATTGTTGAAACGAAAATCAAAGTGTCTTGACCTTTTCTCATAAACAGATTGATTTAAGAAATATATTGATTTTTTTTAATAAACCACTGTTTCGTCTGGTGTCTACAATATTACAATATATAATATATGATTCATTTACTACTAATTTGATTTGACCAGATCGAAAATCTTTTATGTTCAAAACTGTACTTTATAGATCCAATGTCACATTCAGTAAAAATTTATGATACATGTATAGGGTGTACTCAATGTGTACGAGCTTGCCCCACAGATGTATTGGAAATGATACCTTGGGACGGATGTAAAGCCAAGCAAATAGCTTCCGCGCCAAGAACCGAGGACTGTGTAGGTTGTAAGAGATGTGAATCTGCCTGCCCAACAGATTTTTTGAGTGTCCGTGTTTATTTAGGGCCTGAAACAACTCGCAGCATGGCTCTATCTTATTGATACGTTACAAAAAACTCCACTTGAATCATTTGTGATTCCTCTTTACCGACAAAAGCCCGTGCTCGACAAAATATATTATTTTGAGGACGGGCTTTTCTGGTCAAAATGTATCTTGTCTTTATCACGAGTTATTTTCCTTGGTTAACAATACTTGTTGTTTTACCGATATTCGCGGGTTCCTCAATTTTCTTTTTCCCTCATAGAGGGAATAAGATGTTTAGGTGGTATACTATATGTATATGCTTATTAGAACTCCTTCTAACGACTTATGCATTCTGTTATCATTTCCAATTGGATGATCCATTAATGCAATTGAAGGAAGATTCTAAATGGATAGATGTTTTTGATTTCCACTGGAGACTAGGAATCGATGGACTTTCCATAGGACCCATTTTACTGACAGGATTTATCACTACTTTAGCAACTTTAGCAGCTTGGCCAATTACTCGAAATTCGCGGTTGTTCTATTTCCTGATGCTAGCAATGTACAGCGGTCAAATAGGATTATTTTCCTCTCGAGACTTTTTACTTTTTTTCATCATGTGGGAGTTAGAATTAATTCCTGTTTACTTACTTTTATCCATGTGGGGGGGAAAGAAACGTCTCTACTCGGCTACAAAGTTTATTTTGTACACTGCAGGGGGTTCCATTTTTTTCTTAATAGGAGTTCTAGGTATGGGTTTATATGGTTCCAATGAACCAACATTAGATTTTGAAAGATTAATTAATCAATCATATCCTGTGGCATTGGAAATAATATTCTATTTTGGCTTCCTTATTGCTTATGCTGTCAAATTGCCGATTATACCCCTACATACATGGTTACCTGATACCCATGGAGAAGCACATTACAGTACATGTATGCTTTTAGCTGGAATCCTATTAAAAATGGGCGCATATGGATTGATTCGGATCAATATGGAATTACTACCCCACGCTCATTCTATATTTTCTCCTTGGTTGGTGATAATAGGAACAATGCAAATAATCTATGCAGCTTCAACTTCTCTTGGTCAACGTAATTTAAAAAAGAGAATAGCCTATTCCTCTGTATCTCACATGGGTTTCACAATTATAGGAATTGGTTCTATAACCGACATGGGACTCAATGGAGCTATTTTACAAATGCTCTCTCATGGATTTATTGGTGCTGCACTTTTTTTCTTGGCGGGAACGAGTTGTGATAGAACACGTCTTGTTTATCTAGAAGAAATGGGAGGGATATCTATCCCAATGCCAAAAACATTTACCATGTTCAGTAGCTTCTCGATGGCTTCTCTTGCATTGCCAGGAATGAGTGGTTTTGTTGCGGAATTTGTAGTATTTTTTGGACTAATTACTAGTACAAAATATCTTTTAATGTCAAAAATGCTAATTACTTTTGTAATGGCAATTGGAATGATATTAACTCCTATTTATTTATTATCTATGTTACGTCAGATGTTTTATGGATACAAGTTATTTAATATTCCAAACTCTAATTTTTGGGATTCTGGACTACGAGAACTATTTCTTTCAATCTGTATCTTTCTACCCGTAATAAGTATTGGTATTTATCCCGATTTTGTTCTCTCGTTATCAGTTGACAAGGTACACGCTATCTTATCCAATTATTATCATAGATAGTGTTTCATTAATGAAACGGAAGGAAAGTCTTATAATTCTTTGAATTTAATATTTTGAAAATCGTTTGCTGTACTGTATAATGAAAAAAGAAATAAAATGAATAAGAATTGTAATTAGATACATCTCGAGTTTTTGAGAACCATTTAAATTTGAATGATTCCTTGATTCAAACGGTTCTCAAAAACTCATAAAAACAAACTTTCGTTATATATGGGATGATGTTTTTATCTTATGTATTCTTCATGTAGTTTATTCAATTAGATGTTTATGTGAATGAACCATAACTATGTAGACCTATTCCTAATAGATTGATCCCAAAATAGCATATCCAAATTATAATAAATCCTATAGAAGCTACAAGTGCCGAATTCGTACCTTTCCAATTTATATTTGTTCTAGTATGTAAATAAATCGCGAATATGGTCCAAGTAATAAATGCCCAAGTTTCCTTGGGGTCCCAATTCCAATAGGATCCCCATGCCTCATTAGCCCATACTGCTCCACAAAGAATACCTATGGTTAAAAAGGTAAACCCTAGACTAATGACACGATAACTCCAATAATCCAAACGCTCAGTTAATTGATATTTGTAATAATTTCGAAATGAAGGAAAAGAAGTGTTTTTTAAAACACTTCTTTTTTCATTCAAATATTCAATCTCACCAAAGAAAAATGACTTAATTAATAAATTATTGCTTTTACAAAAAATTTTTATGTTTTTTCGAAATGTAATGACTAGAAGAGCGACTGATAATAATGATCCGCATAAAAGAGCTGCATAGCTCAATAACATCATACTTACGTGCATCATTAACCACTGAGATTGTAGAGCAGGTACTAATATTGCGGATTGATGCATTTCAGTTGAAAGACCCGACATGGCAAAGCCTTGAGTAAAAATGGTACTTGGTGCAATTATTGTGCTTAAATCGTTTTTAAGGTTACGTATCTTGGGAATCATATGAATAATGAAGAAACTACACGAAAGGAAGATTAATGACTCGTATAAATTACTTAATGGAAAATGTCCCGAAGAAATCCAACGAGAAACTAATAATCCTGTTATAGAGAAAAAGGTAGCTATCATCCCTTTTTCTGATGAATCACGTAATCCTACAATTTTGTGGACTAATAAGGTCATCAAATGAATCATAATCACAATTGAAATGATCGAAAAAGAGATATGAGTTAATATATGTTCTAAAGTCGCAAATATCATAAAAGGGGTCCCATTACAGAATTGGAAATCGCGAATTGAATACATTTTAGGATCTATTGTATCTCTTTTAGAAGATGCCGCCACTCGGACTCGAACCGAGATGCTTTAGCACTGCTTCCTAAGAGCAGCGTGTCTACCGATTTCACCACGGCGGCTTACTTGAAATAATAATAGTCAATTCATGTTGAATCGTCGAGATTCAAGGATTCAATATAGTTTAGGAAACATTAATTAGAATCAATGAATAAAGACTGGTTTGTGGTTTAAATATTTGAATCTTCAATAAAATACCTACCTAGGTAGTATCGTCGTGGGTTTTTTAACAATCAACTTTCATGTACTAGAAACTAAGTTTTCTCCAAACAGTTGGAACTCCATAGTTTTTTCTCGGTTGAGGTATAAAACTAAGAATTGTCTTTTTTTCTCTATTTTTTTATGATTTGTTTTTCATTTATCCGATTTCATGGATTCAAATGAAAAAGATTGATTTTTTTTTCAATGAACAAAATCAAATAACTAGGATTTCATATCTATCACAATTTAATCATTAAATACAAATAATTTGTTATTTTTCTAATGATTTCGATACCTTAGTATATTAAAATTAAAGTATTAATATTCTTTATTGCGCATATAATTTATATATTAGAATACCATTTACAAAACCAATTAAGTTTTGAGATAGGCATATAACAAAAGAGTTTCAATCTCTATCACAATTGTACTTTTCACAATAGAAAAGTACAATTGCGATAGGTAAAAAAATAATACTTAGAACCCAATATACAAAAAATTCTTATTCTATATATCACAGCAGTGAGTTCTAAGTAATATTGAGAAATTCAATACAGAAAAATACATTAGTTAACATTCATCTTACAAAATTTGAGGTTCTTTAGGCTATATCAATTGAGATTATTCTAAGACTTTATTATTTGTTTGTCGCACAAAAAAACTTTTTGAATGCCCGGTGGAAACCGATTTCGCTAAAGAAAAAGTTTTTACTGCAACTAAATATCCTTTTTTCTTCCAAATATTTCTACGAATACGTTTTTTTGACATAGAAGTACGTTTTTTTGGAACTGCCAT